TTTAAACTTTAAAATAAATTTATTAGAACTTTTAATACAAAAAATGAAAATTTGTACCTTTTGTATCAGGGTTTTTTAAAATTATCAAAGACTTAAAATATCTCGATTTTATAGGAATTATTTATTTTTTTTCTCTCTTTTATAATTTTATTAAAAAAAAAAAATAGAAAGTTAAATAGAAACAAAACATTTTCGGCTATAAAAATATCTAGTTTTTTAAAAATTAAAATAAATTTAGTATTAAAAAAATTTTAATAATTAAGCTTCAAGGGACTAACTTTTTAGCTTTATTTAATTTATTCGATTAAAACTTTTAATTAAAGGAATTAAATTTTTTTACCACAAATGTAAAAATTAAAATTTTTATTAAATAAATTTTTAAAAGAAATTAATTTTTTATTAAACAAATTTTTTTAATAATTAAAAAAATTTGATAATGAAAAAATTAGTAATTTTAAAATAATTTTTAATAGGAACTAGACATATTAATTTATTCGACTGTTTATCAAAAACATCTCCTTAAGTTTCTTCTGCATTTAAGGTAAAACCTGCTCAATGGATACTCTAAATAGCTTAATTTTTAAAGTAGCATAATCATTTGCCTTTTAATTGTAGGCTAGAATGAATGGTTAAACGTAATAATAATTTTCTTTTAAGTATTAAATAAAATTTACTTTTTAGTTAAAAGGCTAAAATAACCTTTTTAGACAAGAAGACCCTAAGATCTTTTTTTTTATAGATTTAGCTTAATATAAATACTTTAAAAATTTTACTGGGATAGTAAATAAACAAAATTTTTATTTTAAAACTAACCATTTTATGGAATTTAAATACAATTTTTTAGATAAAATTAAGTTACCTTAGGGATAACAGCATAAAATTTTTTTAGAGTTCAAATCAAAATCAACTTTTATGACCTCGATGTTGGATTAAGGTTAAAGATTTTTAGAAAAAAAAAAATCTTAGGGTCTGTTCGACCTTAATTCCTTACATGATCTGAGTTCAAACCGGTTTAAGCCAGGTTGGTTTCTATCTAAAATCTAAGATTTTTTTTTAGTACGAAAGGACAAAAAAAAGTAATATAATTTAATTAATTAACTTATAAAAAAGTTTATATTTTGAAAATATAGTAAAGAATTATTTATTCTATTAATTTAATTAAGAAATGACTTTTTTCAACTAATCATAAAGATATTGGTGTATTATATTTTTTATTTGGGATTTGATCAGGGATATTAGGATTGTCATTAAGAATATTAATTCGATTAAACCTTCAATCCCCCTTTAAATTATTAATTTCTAATGATCAATTTTATAATTCAATTGTTACAGCTCATGCATTTATCATAATTTTTTTTATAGTTATACCTATTATAATTGGTGGATTCGGTAATTGACTAGTTCCATTAATATTAGGATCTCCAGATATAGCTTTTCCACGTTTAAACAATATAAGTTTTTGATTTTTACCACCATCAATTATTTTAATGATTTTAGGAATACTTAATGAAGGAGCTGGAACAGGGTGAACTGTTTACCCTCCCTTATCAACATTTTATCACTCAGGAATTTCAGTAGACTTAACCATTTTTTCTTTACATCTTGCCGGAATTTCATCTATTTTAGGAGCAGTAAATTTTATTACAACAATTTATAACTTACGAAACAAAATAATAAAAATAGAAAACTTAACATTATTTTCATGATCAGTTTTATTAACAGCAATCCTTCTTCTTTTATCATTGCCTGTACTTGCAGGAGCAATTACTATGCTTTTAACTGATCGAAATTTAAATACTTCTTTTTTTGATCCGAGAGGAGGTGGTGATCCTATTTTATATCAACATTTATTTTGATTCTTTGGACATCCAGAAGTTTATATTTTAATTCTTCCAGGGTTTGGAATAATTTCCCATATAGTTATCCAAGAAAGAGGTAAGTCAGAAACATTTGGATCAATTGGAATGATTTATGCCATATCAGCAATTGGCTTTTTGGGGTTTATTGTATGAGCTCACCATATGTTTACGATTGGTATAGACATTGACACCCGAGCTTATTTTACGTCTGCTACAATAATTATTGCAGTACCAACAGGTATTAAAATTTTTAGATGGTTAGCCACATTATATGGATCAAAAGTAAAAATTAATCCAGTTTCATTATGAATTCTTGGTTTTATTTTTTTATTTACAATGGGGGGACTGACAGGTATTATATTATCTAACTCATCAATTGACATTACTCTACATGATACTTATTATGTAGTGGCACACTTCCATTATGTATTATCTATAGGAGCAGTGTTTGCTATTATAGGTGCTTTTATTTATTGATTTCCTCTTTTTTTAGGATTAACCCTTAATCAACTTTTTTTAAAAATTCATTTTTTAATTATATTTATTGGTGTTAACTTAACATTTTTTCCACAACATTTTTTAGGTTTAATAGGTATACCTCGACGTTATTCAGATTATCCATTTTTATTTTTTTTTTGAAATAAAATATCAAGAATTGGATCTATTATAACATTATTATCCACTTTATTCTTCTTTTTTATTGTTTGAGAATCACTAATTTCCCAACGAAATATTATTTTTTTAATTAATAACAAAAGATTTATTGAGTGAAAACAATGTAAGCCTCCTCAAGAACACTCTTATATAGAAATCCCTAAAATTTTAGGATAAATTTTGATATGGCAGAAAATGCAATGAGCTTAAGATTCATTTATAAAAATGAAATTCATTTTTTATCAAAACATAAAAAAATATTTTTGACCTATTTTTGATGATATACCAAGATTAACAATTATAGCTATAGAAGATTTCCATGACTACACTATAGTTATTTTAACTATAATTTTAATGTTTTTGACTATTTTCATTCTAAAAGTTATTTTTTCACCTTTTAAAAATCTTTATTTGGTTGAAGGACAATCCCTAGAATTTTTTTGAACAATTTTACCTATGTTTATTTTAATTTTTATTGCTTACCCTTCTTTATTTTACTTATATTTTTCAGAATTAAGATTTAATCCATCATTAACATTAAAAATTTTTGGTGCACAATGATACTGAATTTATGAACTTTCAGATTTTTCAGAGATAAATTTTAATTCTTATATAATAAATGACGACAATCTCTTTGAATTAAAATCAAAAAATAATTTAGGTTGACGACTCCTAGAATGTGATACACGAGTAACTTTACCATTTGAAACAGAGATTCGATTATTAGTTTCTTCACAAGATGTAATCCATTCATTTTCTATTCCTTCATTAAGTTTAAAAGTTGACGCAATTCCTGGACGACTAAACTGAGTCTCAATTTTTGTTAAACGACCAGGAACTTATTATGGTCAATGTTCAGAAATTTGTGGAGTTGGCCATGCCTTTATACCTATTTCATTAGATTTTATTAATAAAAAAGATTTCATTGAAATTTTAAATAAATTTAATTAAAATTAATTCTACTTTGACAGAAAATGTGTTAAGCTTAGAACTTAAAGATATAAGTATAAAAATTTATAAGTAGATCTTGATTAAATTTTTTCATCCTTATCACCTGGTAACTCTTAGTCCATGACCTTTAATTGGATCTTTAGTAATTTTTAATTTAGTTTTTTCAATAGCAGATTATTTTAATTTTTCAAATAACTTTATATTTGTAACTATTAATTTAATAACTATAGTCCTTATAATGTTTCAATGATGACGAGACATTACACGAGAAGCCTCTTTTGAAGGATCTCATACAAACGAAGTATATCTAGGATTAAAAATAGGAATAATTCTTTTTATTACATCAGAAATTTTCTTTTTTGTTAGATTTTTTTGAGCATTTTTTCACAGAAGTTTATCACCCGATATTTTTATTGGATCATGTTGACCACCCAAAGGAGTTAATAGATTTAATCCAATAGGGATTCCATTATTAAACACCCTTACTCTATTATTTTCAGGGGTATCAATTACCTGAACACACCATTCAATTTTAAAAAATTGAAAGGATAAGTCTAAAAGAGCCTTATTATTAACTTTTCTACTAGGATTTTATTTTATTTTTATACAAATAATTGAATATAGTTTTTCCTCTTTTTCCATTTGTGATTCAGTTTATGGAACTTGCTTCTTTATAGCCACTGGATTTCATGGTCTACACGTAATTGTAGGAACAATTTTTTTAGTTACTTGTTTCTTTCGACTAATAACAAATCAATTTTCTTTAAGCCATCATTTTGGATTTGAGGCAGCAGCTTGATATTGACACTTTGTAGATGTTGTTTGATTATATTTATACACATTTATTTATTGATGAAAATTTTAAAATACACTTATACTTCAAATATTTTTATTTTTGTTTATTAGAATTTTAATTTCTTTTTCTCTTTTTTTTTTATCTATAATAACTTCAAAAAAGAATAAATCAGAAGAAAAAAGTTCTCCATTTGAATGTGGATTTGATATAATTTTTTCATTACGTATACCATTTTCTATACTTTTCTTTATAATTACAATTATTTTCTTAATCTTTGATATTGAAATCGCTTTTATTCTACCACTAATTTTGAATTGTAATTTGTCTAGTAAACTGTATTGGATATTATCTATAATATTAACCTTAACTATTTTACTATGAGGACTTTTCCATGAGTGATTTTTTAATTCTATAAAATGAAAAAAATAAATATTTTTGAAATCATTTATTTTATGAATTTAGTTTCGACCTAAAAAAAAATTTAAGTTATTTAAATTTCTTAATTGAAACCAAAATAGAGGTAAATTATTGTTAATAATTTAATTGAGGTTTTCTCCAATTAATTTGTTCAACTTTCTTTTTTTTTAGTTTAAAAAAAATAATATATTTTCAATATATAGTTTAATAACAATATTTTTATTTTAGTATAAAAGTACAAAAATTTTTGAAATTTTCAGTTATAGTTTAAACCTATAAAATCGGAAAATGCCTGAATAAAGGTCTATTTTGATAGAATAGTTTATGTAATAAAATAATTACTTTTCTGAAATTATTACCTCTTTAAAAAAAAATTTGTTATTTTTACCAACCCCAAAAAATATTAGATTTTTTTGAAATTTTGGATCTTTATTAGGATCAATACTAGCTTCTCAAATTTTAACAGGGGTCTTTTTAGCTATATTTTATTTACCTAGGGCAGAATCTGCATTTTCTAGAGTTATTCATATTTGCCGAGATGTAAATTTAGGATGAATACTACGAAATTTACACGCTAATGGTGCTTCAATATTTTTTATTATTATATTTGTTCATATTGGACGAGGAATTTATTATGAATCCTTTAAATATATATTAGTATGATTTTCTGGAATTTTAATTTTTTTTATTTCTATAGCAACAGCTTTTTTAGGATACGTTTTACCTTGAGGACAAATATCTTTTTGAGGTGCTACAGTAATTACAAATTTACTTTCTGCTATTCCTTATTTAGGTGAATATTTAGTTAAGTGAATTTGGGGGGGATTTTCTGTTGATACTCCCACATTAAACCGATTCTTTGTGTTTCACTTTTTATGTCCATTCATTATTTTAATTTTAGTTATTTTCCATATTTTATTTCTTCATAATTCTGGCTCTAGAAGACCTCTAGGACTAGGAGAAGATAAAGATAAATTATTTTTTCATCCTTATTTTTCATCAAAAGACTTAATTACTTTTTTTTATATATTTTTTTTTTTATTAATATTATCTTCTTTTTCACCTTTTTATTTAGGAGACCCAGATAACTTTTCTATTGCAAACTCAATAAATACACCTATTCATATTAAACCTGAATGATATTTCCTCTTCGCCTATGCAATTTTGCGATCTATTCCAAACAAATTAGGGGGCGTAATAGCCCTTTTATTTTCAATTCTAATCTTTTTTATTTTGCCAATTTTAAATAATAATTTTTTATTTAAAGGAAAACAATTTTTAATTTTAAAAAAACTATTTTTTTGGGTCTTCATTAATAACTTTTTTTTATTAACCTGAGCAGGAGCTAAACCAGTTGAAGAACCATTTATCTTAATTTCACAAATTTTGTCATTTACTTATTTTTCTTGATTTATATGTTTATTTATATTAAAAAAAGTTAATAGGAGAAGAATTATTCTTCATTAATAAATTTACAATTTATCACTTTTAAATCAGTCACCCTATTATAAATAGTGTTAAAGCACATATATTTTCCAAATATAAAGATAAATTAATTTTTATTTATAAAGATTTTACTTAAAAATATAGGAATATTTTCATCCTGATATATATTTTTTTTCTTATTAATTATATCAGTTTTAATGTCAATATCCTGTAATTCCGTTTTATGAGTCTGGTTAAGAATAGAATTAAACTCCATATTCTTTTTACCACTTTTAAATTCTTTTAATAACTTTTTAAATCTAGAACAAATAATAAAATTCTTTTTTATTCAATCCATTAGTTCCTCCTTCCTATTTTTTTTAATCTTTTTCTTTTACGTTTCTAACAATATAAACTTTTTTAAAATAAAATCAATTTTTTTAATAATTATATTTTTAAAAATAGGAACAGCCCCATTTCATTTTTGAGCCCTACATATAATAGAAAACTTTGAGTTAATAGCTCTATTAATTTTTTTAACCATCCAAAAGTTAATTCCATTAACTTTTATTATTTTAAACTTTGATAAATTAACGATATTTGTATTTTCAATATTGAACTCTTTCTTTGGTTCTATCATGGGTTTAAGACAATTTTCTTTAAAAAAAATAATTATATTTTCTAGTTTAAATCACCTTAGATGAATTCTAATCTCTATTTCCTTGTCTATAAAATTATTTAAATTTTATATTTATTTATATTTTCTTATAGTTTTTTTCCAAATTTTATTTATTAAAATAAATAAAATTTTATTTATTTACCAAATCTTTTTTCATTTAAAAAATTCTGTTAAACCTAAATTTAACAAAAATAACCCCTTATTTTTTTTAATAATATATTTTATAGGTTTACCTCCAATAATTGGATTTTTCCCAAAGTTTTTTATTATTTTAAAATCAAATGAGTTTTTAACAATAATTATTTTATTTATAATTTTTATAACATTGATATCTTTTGTATTTTATACACGAATAATTTTAACGATTTTATTAAACTCCATTCAAATAACAAAATTTTTAGTTATTTACAATTTTAAAAATAAAACCCTGTTTTATTTAAATATATTTTTGGTTTCAATATTTATAAGATTTTTATTTTTTTTTGAAAAAACTATTTAAAGAAGCTTTAGGTTAATAAAACTATTAATTTTCAAAATTAAAATTATTCTTTAAAATTGTTTAAGATTCATTTGATTTTAGCTTTGTTTTTAATAAATTCTATTTTAATATTAATTTTTTCATTAATTTCAGTGGCTTTTTTAACTTTATTTGAACGTAAAATTCTAAGGTTTTCACAAATTCGGTTAGGACCTAATAAAGTTGGGTTCAATGGAAATTTTCAACCATTTTCTGATGCAATTAAACTTTATACAAAGGAGTACAATAAACCATCATTTTCCAATTATTATTTGTTTTATATATTTCCATCATTAATACTAGTTTTTTCTTTTCTTACCTGAATATCTATACCTTTTTTTAAGATAATTATTTACTTAAACTTTACTCTCATATTTTTTATTTCCATTTTGGGGTTTAGTGTTTACTCAACAATATTTATAGGTTGATCATCAAATTCAAACTACTCAAATTTAGGTAGAATTCGATCAGTTGCTCAAACTATTTCATACGAAATTAGACTCTTATTTATTATTTTAACATTATTTTTATTTAATAAAAACTTTAACTTTTATTGATTGAGATTTTCACAATTTTACTCTTGAAATTTACTTTTTTTACCTGTATTTTTTATATGAATTATTTCTTGTTTAGCAGAATTAAACCGAACACCATTTGATTTAAGAGAAGCAGAAAGAGAGTTAGTTTCTGGATTTAACACAGAATTTAGAGGAGGAAAATTCGCAATCATTTTTATATCTGAATACTTAATAATTATTATTATAAGAATATTAACCTGCTCTTTTTTTTTAGGATGTAACTTTTACAATATTTTTTTTTTCTTTAATTCTTCTATAATTATATTTATTATTATTTGATCTCGAGCAACCCTGCCTCGAATACGGTATGATAAACTTATAGAATTAACATGAAAAAATTTTTTGCCTTCCTCATTAATTTTAATATGATTATTTTTTATTATCTTTTTTCTAAATTTATAACTGAAACTATAGTTAAAAAATAACATTACTTTGTCATAGTAAAATTATTATTACTTATAATTAATTTCTTTAAATTAGTTTATTTATAGCTTTATTTAAACAAATTTTTATTTAACATGACATTTAATACAAAAATTCAGTTAATAAAATTTTTAAGATAATTAAGTATTTAAAAGTAAAAATTCTTAATTAGTTAATATTGTGCCAGCAACTGCGGTTAAACAATAAATAATGTTAAATAATCCTTAAAATTTACAATAATAAAACTAAAGATTCCAAAAATAGAAATAATTGGTATAATAAAAATTTCTTTTTATTTATCTTAAAAATTTTATATTTAAAAATTAGTTATCAATAGGATTAGATACCCTAGTAAAATTAATAAATGAAATTTTAATAGGTATTAAAAGTTAAACTCAACTCCTCTAAACCTAAATATTATGGCAGTAAAAAAATTTTTAGAGAATTTTGTTTATTAAATTGATAACACACAAAAAACCTTTCTTAATTTTAAACCTTTATACCACCGTAAAACTTAATTTTAAAAATTTAAGTTTTTTTAGTAAAAAAAAAAAAAACAGGTCTTGGCAAAGTTATAATTAAGATTAAGTGAAATTCAATATAATATATAATTTATTATTAAATATCAATAATTTTTTAATAACAGAATTTAAAAGTAAGATTTTATTAGAAGGAAAATCTAAATATATATTTATTTATGTTCAAATTGCCCGTCACTCTCATAAAAATTGAGATAAGTCGTAACAAAGTAAATATATTGGAAAATGTATTTATATTAAAGTTTTAGAATAAGTTAAGTAAACTTTTGAATTTTTACTTCAAAATTGAATATAAATTCTTTTAAATAAAAATTATACCTCAAATATATCCTATAAATTGAATTTGTCTATTAATTGTATTTTCTATTTTATTTTATTTTTTTAATTGTTTTTTTTATTTCTTTTATAAAGTTGAGTTTAAACAAGTAAAAATAAATTACTTTAAAACTAAATTAAATTCATGAAAAAATTGTTGATAAATTTATTTTCATCTTTTGATCCAACATGTTTAATTTTTTCAGTAAAAATGAGACTTAATTTTATTAGATCATACTGCGGATTTCTTTATTTACCATTAATTTTTTGATTAAAAATTAATCGACTTATTTGATTAGTTTTAAAAATCAATGAAATTTTAAAAAATGAGTTTAAATTAACTATTAAAGGAGAAAAATATAATTCTTATTTAATTTTTATCTCCCTCTTTTTTTTAATTTTAATAAATAATTTTCTGGGCCTTTTCCCCTATATTTTTACTTGTACAAGTCATTTGAGATTTAATTTAATTTTATCTTTTACTTTTTGATTTAGATTTATAATATATGGGTGATTAATTAATACTAATAAAATATTTTCTCACATATTACCTATTGGAACACCTATAATTTTAATACCTATACTAGTCTGTATTGAAACAATTAGAAATATTATTCGATCTGGAACATTATCCATCCGTTTAACAGCCAATATAATTTCTGGACATCTATTATTAACTTTATCTGGAAATCAAGGGCCAGAAATTAATTTAATCCCTCTTTTTTTTTTGGTTTCTGTTCAGTCTATTTTAATAATTCTAGAGATCTCAGTTTCAATTATTCAGTCATATGTATTTAGAATTTTATCTTGTTTATATTCTAGGGAGTCTAATTAAGATTAAAAATTTTAAGCTTCTAACTTAATAACAGCAAATATTTTTGTTTTTTCTTTATTAAAAAAAATGGCTAAAAACATAAAAAATATCCATAAAAAAAAAAATAACTATAGAAAATTGCATGCCATTTTTTTCAAAAAAAAAAAATGATTACAAAAAACCCCCAAAAAGTGGCAAAAAAGTGGCGAAAATTTGGGGAAAAAGAACACTAATCAAGGTCAGGTTATTTTAATTTTAATTAAAATTTTAGATAAAAAAAAAAAATCAAATTTTTGATATGAAAAATTGCATGAATTTCACCAGTTAGCTGCTTGGACGAATAAGTGTTAATTGATATTTTTCAAAAAAAACCCCAAATTTGGGGTTTTTTAGCGAATTTAATTGAAAACTCTGCTTTGATTTAGAAATTTAACAAAAAAATCCCCAATAGGGTTTTTAAAATCAAAAAAAAACCAATTATCTGATTTTCCCATTATTTTTTTTTTAGTAACTATTTTTTTTTTATCAAAATGATCTACTTTTTCCTTTTTTTTTAAAAAAAAAGGAAAAAGTAGAGGGTTAATTTAAATAGGTTAAATTAATTAGATTACACTTTTTTAGAAAAAATGGTCATGAAAAACCTAGATTTAATTACTTTTTTTTTTTAATCTAAAAATTTTATGACGAAAATAAACTTATTTTTCCATCAATTTTTAACAAAATTGGTAAAGTTTTTGAATAAACTTGAGTTGATAAATTTTTTTTTTTATCTAATAACTCCATTAATTACAAAAATATGTATCTGAAAAAAAAAATGTTTAAACTAAAATAAAGTAATATTTGAAGATAAACTTGTTCAAGTTTATTCATAAAATTAATTAAATAATCAAAAAAATTATTTAAAAAAATTAACCCATAAAAATACTCAATTCACCCATCTCTAAATGTTTTAAATATTTTTTTAGAAATTAATAAACCAAACGTTGAAATATTTTTTTTCCTTAAAATTGTTAAAAACATTAAAGAGTTAAAAAATTCAAACACAAACAAAATATTAAAAATGTTCAAAAAATTATTTAAAGTATGTTTTAAATAAATTCTTATAATTAGAGAAGTTAAACAAATTATTAGGATAAAAAATTTTAACTTTAAAGGTAAAATAATATAGTTTATAGGAAATAAAAAAAAAAATGAAAAGAACCCCCCTCCAAAAATTCTTAAAACTAATAAAGGAAATATACTTAAATTTATAACAAATCTTTCATCCAAACTTCTCATTTTTAAAAAAAAATTATAATTTTTTTTCATTCTAAATCTCAATAAACGGTAACTGTATATAACAGTTAAAAATGTACCAAATATATAAAAAAAAAATAATAAAAAATTTAAATTTTTTATCAACACTAATTCTAAAATTAAATCTTTTGAATAAAATCCACATAAAAAAGGCATACCACATAATGATAAATTTGAAATAGAAAATATTAAGTAAGAAACTTCTGAAATATATATGGATTTACCATAAAACCGTAAATCTTGAGTTCTAAAATTTAAATGGATAAAATTACCAGAACATATAAATATTAAAGCTTTAAACAAAGCGTGTATAATTAAATGGAAAAAAGAAATTTCTTTTAATCCTATAGACAATCTTCTTATTATTATTCCCAACTGGCTGAGAGTTGATAACGCAATAATTTTTTTAAAATCTATTTCGACATTAGCTGATAACCCAGCCATACATAAAGTTAATAAACTTAAAATTATTAAAGTATAATAAGAAATGTAGTTTAATATTAAATAATGATTAAAACGAATTATTAAAAACACTCCAGCAGTAACAAGTGTTGATGAATGAACTAATGAAGAAACAGGAGTAGGAGCAGCTATGGCTGCTGGCAATCAAGATGAAAAAGGAATTTGGGCACTTTTAGTAATAGAAATTAAGATTAAAATTATAACTAATCCTAAATTAAAAAGAGAAGTTTTTAAATTTAAATAATTAAATATACCAAAATTTATGAAATAACAAATTGAGATAATTAAAAAAGAATCTCCAATACGATTTCTAAGAGCCGTGATTATACCTGAAACATTGGCAGAAAAATTTTGATAATAAATTACTAAACAATAAGAAACTAATCCCAATCCATCTCAACCTAAAATTAAAGAAATAATGTTTGGACAAATAATAAAAAATATTATAGAAAGTACAAAAAAAATTAAAATTCAAATAAAACGAAGATTATAAACATCAGCTTTTATATAAACTTTAGAATATATAAGAATCAAAGAAGAGATAAAAAATACTAACCTTAAAAACAAACTTGATATAAAATCTAAATAAACTAAAAAGTTAAATTTTATTCTTATAAATTCATAATATTCCCAGTCTATAATTACCCTAAATTTAAAATAAAAAAGATAAAATCTTAAAATAAAAAACAAAAAACTTGAAAATAATAAAAATATAAAAAATAAATTGCAAATCTCGTTAAACTTCAAAATTAATTTTATAAAATTAATTTTTTTTTTTTGATTCCACAAATCAACGTTTTTTTTTTAAACTAATAAAATATAATTTAGTTAAATAAATATTTCTATTTTTAAAATAAATAAAGCTAAAGGTAATGAATGAAGTAAACAAATTAGGTATTCTCGTAAAAAAAAATTTAATTTAAAATTTAAATTTAAAAAAAACTTTCCATGTTGACAAAATCTAAATAAATATAATCTATAAACTGCAGAAATAAAAGGCATAACTCAAATAAAGATTAAAGACCTCTTTCTAAAAATATACATTGAACTAAATATAAAAATTTCTCTAATTAGATTTAATCTTGGAGGACAAGATATATTAAATCTACAAAATATAAATCATCAAAACCTTAAACTAGGAAATATACTTAATAAACCTTTATTTAAGATTACTATACGAGAATTTAATCGTTCATAATTAAAATTTACTAAACTAAATAAACAAGAAGAGCAAAATCCATGAGAAATTGATATTATAAAAGATCCAAAAACACCAAAATTAAAAAAGTTAAATATAGAACAAATAATAATTCTCATATGTGAAACAGAAGAATAAGCAATTAAAGATTTTAAGTCAGTTTGACAAAAACAGATTAATCCTCTTAAAATTCCACCTAAAAGCCTAATTCTAAAAAATAAAAGATAAATCAATCTATCTTCTTTTATAATGTTATTAAATCGATAAACACCATAAAATCCAAATTTTAATAAAATTCCAGCAAGAATTATTGAACCACAAATAGGAGCTTCTACATGAGCCTTAGGGAGTCATCTATGAAATAAAAATAAAGGTATTTTTATTATTAATCCAGAGAAAAAAAATAAAATGAAAAAACCATTAACATTGAATATCTCAATTATATTAAAAGTTATACAAAAATTTAACAATTTTAATTTTCAAATCCCAACTATTAATGGAAGTGAACCAATCAAAGTGTAAAAAAATATATAGTACCCAGACTTAATGCGTTCAATTTTAGAACCTCAACCTAAAATTAAAAAAAGAGTAAAAATTAAACTTGATTCAAACATAAAAAAAAAAGTGGAAATTTTTTTTACTATAAATACCATTAAAATAACATTTATTAAACTAAAAATATTAATTATAAATAATATATTTTTTTCTGATCAAATAATCAAAACACTTGAAATGATAGATAAAACAAAAATCCATAAAGTTAAATAAACTAATGCAATTCTAAACTTATCAATTAAAAATATTCTATTAATATATATTAAATCCAAGTTAAAATTAGTTATAGAAACCAAAAAAATACATAAACATAAACCAAAAACTAATAAAACTCAGTCATTAAATAAAAAAATAAAATGGATCAGAAATAAAATAAAAGTTAACATTTTTAACAAAGTAAAAACCTTATTCTATTTAACCTAAATTTTGTGTTAAACCGAACTAAAGAAACTAAAACACTTAATCCCATTGCCCCTTCACAAACTAGAATAACCAAAAAATATATTAAAAAGTTTAAACCAAATTCTTTCATAAGAAAGAATGATAAAATAAAAAAGATATTTAAAGAAAAATACTCTATTAAAATAAGAACATTTAAAGCCTTCTTAAATTCAAATCTCATATATAAAAAGGCTTGAAATCCAATTAAAAAAAATATAAACAAAAAAGATCTATTCATATAAAACCTCTAGTCTTTATAATCCATACCTTAAGATTTTAATTTTGTAAATTAAACAAACACAAAATGTGTTAAAGACTTCAGAAAGAAAATTTAATTTTTCTTACAATATCCAAAATTGTTATTCTATATAAATTATTTTCTGAAATATTAATTAAATTAATTATATTTTTTTTCATGATGATTAATATATCAATTTACATATTTTCTAGACCACTTATAAAAAGATTTATAGTAATTTTACAAGTTCCCATAGTAAGATTAGTTATTTTTTTTTTTATAAAATCCTCATGGTTCCCATTTTTATTATTTATTTCTTTTGTAGGAGGAATTCTTATTTTGTTTATTTATTCAATTAGAATATTAGAAAATGAAACATTTCTAAGTTTAAACAATTTTAGAATTTTAAGAATTTTTGGAGGGGGATTCTTTATTTGTATTTTTTTTAACATAATTTTAACAGATTATTTAATTATTAACACACAATTCACAACTAGGGAAATTAACAATAAATTCATTAAAAAATTATCTTTCCTAAATTATTTTTTTAGAAAATCATACTATAAATCTTCATTAATATTAATCTTATACCTTTTCTTAGCTATGATCGCCATAATAAAAATTATCAATTCAAAAAAAAAAAACTATTAAAATTTAGATATAAATTATTATATATTTATAAATTTGCAACTTATCATTTTTATTTAAACTACTAAATTATAATCAAAAGTAAGTTATTTAAACTATAGGATTCATACTCCAAAAAAGAAGCATTGTATCCTTTTGAAAGAACAATATTTTAAATCCAAAAAATTAACTTTGCATGTTAAAATTATAATACTTATTTGTTTTGTTCTTTTAGCTTATTAAAAGTTTTATATTGAAAATATAAGGATATTATTTATAATTTTGAACATCCAAATTTAAATTTTCTTTTACAAAGAGAATCAAAGTTTATAAAAACTATTTGGA